ATGAGTATAATTTTTTTTTAGTTTTTTAGTTAAAGAAAAAAAAAACAATGCCTACAGGAAAAGGACTAATCCGTTATTTCTGCCATCGCCTCAAACGTGTCAATATTCTCACTAATGGTACGTAAATGTAACTCCTTGTTCAAAGAACTATTCAGAGTGCCTCGAGCTCCTTTTAAAACTTGTTGGAAAACCTGTTGTCGGACTTGCTGAACCGCCCTTTTGTGGTCAAAACGAATGGTTTCATTTTTGTAATTTTCTAATTCTTCCAAAGTCTTATAAGTTGACTTAATCAAATTCAATTTTTCTCGTTCTATCTCCGAGTATCCATTCACTCGAAATTGATCCGCTTCCCTTTCGACTTTCCGTAAGCGAGCCCGGGCTTTTTCCAGCCGTTGAATGGCCCCCCCCTGCAGTTCCTCTGAATTTCGAATAGTATTCAGGATCTTCCGTTTTCGATTATCTAATAAATCACTTAATGAAAGTAGATTATCTTTCCATTCATCTCAAAACTTACATGATCCCTTCCCGAACCAAACATGAATTTTTCGATTCATTTGGCTCTCACACTCAATTACTTCAACTTTTTAAGTATGGGGGCAATTCCCATAGCTTTTTTTTAATGTAATGAGCCTATCCTCTACCTCTCTTCTCTATTCATATTCCAAGATGTCGCGACTAATCACTAATCCAAGACCAGAATATTTTGAGGACTCTTCTGACGGAACAAAACCAAAATATTGAATTGTCAGCAAAGTTGTTTCTTTTTTTCGTCAAATCCAAAGAATTCTTCTTACTTTATATTATACACAGGTCACCGATTCAGCATAAAAAGCGGTTGATTGAAATATTTCAAATATTTTGCATTCCAATAAAAGAAAAGGCTCAAATAATTTTATCGACATGAGTGTTTTATATCGAAAAAAAAACACAAATTCCAATTATTCATTTTGCAAACATTTCTATTCTATATTAATAGAGTAGTAGAAAGAGTACCATGCTGCGTCTGGACTTCAAACAGTTTGGTTTAGCTTTAACCATGTTAATGACCCCCCACTATTGGTTTGGTTGATAGAGAATCAAAGTAGATTTACCAATGAATCACGAAATGCTATGGTTCTTAAATATGATTTGAAATTGATTCAGAAGTAATTCGCGGAATCGTGCACCTTTTTCGATCTAGTTATAATGAAAAAAAGTACAGCTGGTTGGATCCAGCCTATTCTTGAAATAAACAACTCGCACGCACTCCCTTTCCAAAAAAGATCAATACACCAAGGACTACACTTAGATTTATTGGATTTGTTGCTAAAATATCGGTATTAAACCCGAAACTCCCGGCAAATGACCAGCGAACCAAGGAAACGAAAGAATCGGTTATATTTTTCATATTATCTCCTCTTTTAGATAGACTAAAAAAAAATACGTAATTTGCATATTTATAGGATTAAACAAAGGGATTCGCAAATAAAAGCGCTAATGCTACAACCAGTCCATAAATTGTTAAAGCTTCCATAAAAGCCAGACTAAGTAATAAAGTACCTCGTATTTTTCCCTCCGCCTCGGGTTGTCTCGCGATACCTTCTACAGCTTGACCCGCAGCAGTACCTTGACCTACTCCAGGTCCAATAGAAGCAAGCCCGACGGCCAACCCAGCGGCAATAACAGAAGCGGCAGAAATCAGTGGATTCATGATAAGTTCCTCGCACTAAAATAAAGAAATAGTTAATGATACAATCGTCCAATGAATTATGACTTAATTATTCCATCGCTAAGATTCATCCAGTCGAAATAACTAAGAACTCGGAATTGAAGTAATAATAATATTAGTATTAAACCATAAAAGTTACTTTGATATCTCTTTTTTAGTTCCGATCCACAGGATTTTTGTGAATCCATACGACTTTTGTTCTTCCATTTCTTCTTTCCAAACCCTTTTTTAATTCTTCGTTCGTTAGTTTTCTTTATTTCATCGCTTTATTCATTCACATTCAATTCACAGGCAAAGACGAAACCGAAGAATTTCTATTGGAATCTCTATCTAAGTTCACAATAGTAGGGTGGATTAGATATATCTTTAGTTGATATATAACTATCAATATCTAATATCATATATACATGTCTTTCTTCCATAACGTAAACCAACTATTCATATCTTAGATTCAAACTATTCGTATCTTAAAGTCAATCGTATTCTAGAATCATTCTTGGAACCATACACAAGAGTTGGCTTAGAGTCATTAGATCCCATATACCCAATTCTGTTCCCCTCTCCCAATCAACCCATTTTTTATGAATCTCGTTTGGCGAATCATTGCATAGAAATAAACATAAGTATTTTATTCCGGTTATTCCGGTAAGGTCATTCACTTTAATTATTTAATTCTTTATTAATATTTTCTTTTGGTCAATTGTTGAATTGAATAAAATCAACTGAAATGGGAATCATTCTAGAAAGCATCTTTCTTTTTCTTTTTTTTTTTTTAATCACACGCCGTGTAAATTGTGATACTATGATACTATAAGAATTTTTATATTAAGAATTTTTATTCAAATAATGACTCCTTATATTTGAATTGAATGAACAAAACAATAGAATGATAATATTCATTGGCAGGAGTATGATATAATAAAGCCAAACATGAATTTTAGGAAAAAGATCTTTTTGATCTCTTTCCTTTTTTACAATTCCCCAATATCTGAATTTTTTTTCTATGACTCTTGGTCGTATATCCCGTATTTGTCTATTTCTATTTGTATATTGATGTTTCCTAAGTGAATTATCTTTAGTTACGCATACACTGCGTTATTCTAAGCTAAAAAAAAAAAGAGACTATTTCGAAAACTAGTCAATGATGGCCCTCCATAGATTCGCCTATATAAGCCGCCGCTAAAGTTGCAAAAATAAGAGCTTGAATACCGCTTGTAAATAATCCAAGGAACATCACAGGTATAGGAACCACTAAAGGTACTAAAGAAACAAGAACAACAACTACTAATTCATCAGCTAATATATTCCCGAAAAGTCGAAAGCTAAGTGATAAAGGTTTTGTGAAATCTTCTAAAATGTTAATGGGTAAAAGAATTGGAGTCGGTTGAATGTATTTACTGAAATAACCTAATCCCTTTTTAGAAAGACCTGCATAGAAATATGCTACTGACGTGAGCAAGGCTAAAGCAACGGTAGTATTGATATCATTCGTAGGTGCAGCTAACTCCCCATGGGGTAACTGTATTATTTTCCAAGGTAAAAGAGCACCGGACCAATTCGAAACAAAAATAAATAGAAACATAGTTCCAATAAAGGGAACCCATGGACCATATTCTTCTCCAATCTGAGTTTTGCTCACGTCGCGAATAAATTCAAGGACATATTCGAAGAAATTTTGACCGGCAGTCGGAATAGTTTGTGGATTCCGAACAGCTATAAGGGCTGAACCTAATAAGATAGCAATTACAACCCAAGAAGTAATAAGTACTTGGGCATGGACTTGTAAACCTCCTATTTGCCAATAGAAATGTTGGCCTACTTCCACACCGGATATATCGTATAACCCTTTTAGTGTGTTACTGGAACATGATATAACATTCATATTGCCCTCTAACAGAAATAGAACTTTAAAAAGAATTATTTTGATTCAACCCTCTCCCTTTCGACTTGGATACTTTAATTAGAATTATCCGTTTTGAATACCCGCTAATCACCCACAGTTTTTTTGAATTTCTTTTCTTTTATGCGATTCAAGAAGAGTAACCGATTCCAAAAATCCATGTAGTTACCAAAAAAATTGATTTATCTTATTATTAATCAAGGATTTCGTATATAGCTAGAACGACCCTCACAAATTGCAAATACAAATTTATTAAGAATTAATCGGATTGAAGCTATAGCGTTATCGTTTGCTGGAATCGAAATATCTGCGAGATCGGGGTCACAATTTGTATCGATTAAACAAATTGTTGGAATTCCAAAAGCGATACATTCTCGAAGAGCCGTATATTCTTCTTGCTGATCAACGATGATTACAATATCCGGTACCCCCGTCATATATTGAATCCCGCCCGGATACGTTTGCAAGCGTGATAATTGTCTCTTCAGGATAGCTGCATCTCTTTTTGGAAGACGGTTGAGTCTCCCCGTCTTTTGTTCCGCTCTCAAATCCCTGAACTTATGAAGTCTCGTTTCTGTAGTGGACCAATTCGTTAACATACCACCGAGCCCTTTTTTTTTAATATAATATAATGACATATAATGACACCGGGTTCTTATTGCAGCTCGTGCTACTAAATCCGCTGCTTTATAACAAGCTTCTGATAAAAAACGAGCAGTTCTTGTCAGATTTGTAATATGAATACCTTTATGTTTTGCTGAGATATAAGGTGACATTCTAGGATTCCATTTCCTAGTACCATGACCAAAAGGAATTCCTGCTTCCATCATCTCTTCAAAATTGATATTCCACTATCTTCTTGCCATTTCTCCCCATACTTCCTCTTTTTTTTATTTTTTTTATCAAATCTTTTTTTGATAAAAAAAAGAGACGAGTGAAATAAATAATTGTTCCAATGGAACCTTCTCTTCTACCAGAGATTGGCCATTGATACACAATCCAGGCCATTCATTACTTTCTATTCGTTATTATCTTTCTTTTCTTACTATTAAGAAATCAAAGGATCAAAAATAGTTAAGAGAATCCGCTACTTAGGACTCATTAAATCCTCTAAATTATTGTTCTGATGTATCATGTAAAGTCTTTGAAATGCAAAAGTCTAATAATTCTCTGTGGTGTAAGAAAATATCTATCATCCCCCCCCCGAATAAATTCTTTTTTTTGTTTCCAAAAGAATATTGTTATGCTGCCGTGAACAGTGCACTAATGCTTTGAATCCGGTACCAACGGGTATCATCCCCCCCAGAACAACGTTCTCTTTCAGGCCTTTCAACCAGTCGATACGACCCCGGAGAGCTGCTTTTGCTAAAACCCGAGCGGTTTCTTGAAAACTTGCTTCAGATATAAAACTTTGAGTATTCAGAGATGCTCTCGTTATTCCCAATAATATAGCTCGATAACGGATCGCTTCTTCCAAAGCACGCCCCGTTCGCTCCGCTCGTAACAATCCAATAAGTTCGCCGGGTAAAAAAATATTAGACATTCCGTCTTCTGAAACCAACACTTTTGATGTTATTTGACGTACAATAATTTCGATATGTCTATTATGGATTTGGACCCCCTGGGATCGATAAACCTTTTGGATCTTATTAACCAAAGAGATACGACTTTGCACTATAGTTAGCTCAGCACCAATTAAGAATCCCCAAGGAATCCCAAGAATTCTTGTTATACGCGCGTTCCAACCCTCAACTCTTTTTTCTAGGTTCATCGATATTGAATCAATCGAACGCACTTCTAACACTTGTTCTACTTTTGGAAGACCCTGCGTTATATCACCAGATCTTGATTTTTCATATATAAATGTAATTAATGTATCTCCTTCATAAAGGATTTCTCCATAATGCCCATGAACAGTAGCTCCTGGAGTAGCCAAATAAGGCTTAGCTGATCTTATTACTACAGAGCCAGCTTGAACAATTAAAACTTGACCTGATTTGAGGTGTGGTCCATTTGTGGCTATACATATATTTTCACAAATAAACTGCCCAAGACTCATTATTGTGGACATTTCCTCACAATAATTATGATGGATAAAATACCAATTCAAATTAAATGGATTCAAAACAATCTTACTGTCTGGATCAGGATTATAAATTCTCTCGTTTTCATCCATTAAATAAAATTTACGTACTTGAAAAGTCTGTTTAAAATTATCAAGTTTCAAATAGTTAGTTACCGAAATCGGATTATAAGTTATTAAATAGTAAAATGAATAAAAATTCGCAATTTGAAGGACTGTTCCTAAGGGTCCCAACGAATTCCTAATTGGAATTAGAGGATCTTTTTGAATGTGAATTGATTGCTTTATCACATTATGATATTTGATATCGTTGAATGGACCCATTCGAAAACAATTAGATGATGACAAAATTATCAAAGACTGGCATTCCTTATTTCTATTCAACAAGGTATGAATAGTTCCTTGATTTTGGCTAAGTGATTGTTGAACCCTTGCCTTGAAATAAATGGAGTAAAACGGATTTATATTGGTGCGATCTGGACCATTATCAGAGATCAATCCTGGACTTGACGGAGCATTCCTTTTTCTGATATACGAAATATGGGATTGCACTAAGTCGATTCTTAGGAAATCCCGAATCATACCGTTTGTACTTACTTCAACAAAGGAAGCACAGACCTCTTCGACGGAAGAACTTTTTTTGTCCTGGTCCCAATTCAAGACTAAACAAGTTCGAACTAATTGAATACTTGTGTCAGAAATACCCCGAAAGGGTTTGCCCTTTCCATAAAGGATATAATTGACAGCTTGAAGGTGCATATTATCCTTTTCCCGCAGCAGATCCTGGGGGAAGAGTGTTGCTAAATTGATACCGTTCGCTATTTCATATGTGACTACGGGTCGAACCAAAACAAAATGCTTTTTCTTGGTAGGTGTGATCCGTTGGACATAGATCCATTTTTTCAATTTTTTTGATTCCCGGGTGGATTCCTTAAGTTCTTTTTTTCCCGTTTCCGGCGGTATCAAGATGCCACTGTGTCGGGATATCTTATCCGTTTCCCCAGGAAAATGGATATCCCCAGAAAAAATTTTTAGTTCAATCCTTTTTTTTTTTTTCTCCACTCGGACTAATCCGCCCACTTGGCTTCTTCTATTTAAAGCGACCCGGGTATCTACTCCAATGATACTATTATTCCGTACCATTACGTAAGAAGATTCGGGTAAAATATGCACTTCCTCGGGAATGAAAAAAAAGCGATCAATTTTCATTTGAAATTTTGGCTTAATTTTTTTGACTCCTCGATACTCAATCAAGTCCTCTTTTTTGACGATTGAATGCGCCCCTATAGTCCCATATTTAGTAATTCCTGAATTCTTTCTTCTGTATCGAGGATCATCAAAATAAGCAAGAATACTATTTTTACGGAAAATACCCTTTATGGGTATTTCAATCGAGATACCTGAATGGGGCATTAGTTCTTTCTCTTGTTCTTGAATGGAGTGGAACGGAATGAGAAATTGATTTCTTCGCCTTTTTGCCAATAAATCAGAATTCTTGTGGAGAATTGCAGGATGTATGAGATTACAATGACCAATACCTATGATTCGATTAAATCCCGAATAATCCAAAATACCATCTTCTTTTTTATCAGAAAAATCTGACCTAACTAATTGGTGTCTCACTTGATCATTATTCACTGAGAGGCTAGAAATATATCTTCGTTCGACAGAATGAGAATGGATGTTCAGTTGATCTTGATCCTTGTGGAGTGAAAAAGAAACTACACCGGATCTGCACGAACCTCCTGATAATATCCATAAATGGCTTGTTTTTGGTAAGAGCCGGACATTACTATATTGAAATTCGGG